TATACCCATGGTATGGACGAATTCCTTTCTTCATACAAATGTATAAAAGATGTTAGCCGCACTTAAAAGCCGAGTACTCTACCATTGAGTTAGCAACCCCTCCAAAAAAATTCGATTATGTCCATACAATCGGAATCAAACTAAATGAAAATAAATAGAAATTAAAATAAAAAAAAATCAAGCAATTTAATCACACGACACAATCAAAACATTAAACTAGCAAAAAATTAAAACAAGAAATTAAAAGAAATAAAATATTAAAAATTTAGAATAAATCCTGAACAGACAAAAAGATCAAAAAATATAGATAACATAAAATTTTTTATAGATTACCCTCCGTCTATTACCCTATTTATTCTTACTTTTAGTTATTGTTTCCATTTCTTAGTTTTAGTTATATTATCTACTTAATGAATATTCTATTTAGTATTCTACTAAAATTCACTTAGAATACCTATTCTACCTATATAGGTATACATTGTATATATTTTTTATTTTATTTTTTATTTTATTTAAAGACTTTATTTACTTATATATTTTTGATTTATATATATTATACTTATATATTTCTATAAATATATTATATTCTAATATATATTCTAATATATAGAATAAAATATATATAATAAATCTAATATATAATAAATCTAATTTGATAAATAAATGTGAATTCTGATTAGAACATTAAATTTCTATATATTTTCAATCAAAAAAAACTTTTATATCACAACAAATCCAATAAACCCATCGCTTGAATGAAGAAACAATTCAAATTAATGGATAGAACAGATATAAATAGATCGACAGATAAAATCCCATTACCTCAGATGGGATTATATTTATTTGATACATTCTTGTCAATATCAATGTGAATATCTTGAGTTCATAAATAAATATACACTGAAGAAAACAAAAGAATTAATTGAAATTTTATTTCAATAAAATTCAATAAAAATCAAATACTAAAACTAAATAAATTACTCAAATTCAAATTAAATAGAAATCAAAATTTAATAGTAAAAAAAATACTATATCTATATAAAGATAGAAAAATAATATACAAATAAAAATAGAACTAAATAGAAAAATATATAGAATATATTACAATATATAGATATAAAATATATAGATAATATAGATATAAAATATATAGATATATTTTTATAAGTATAAGGAAATATAGAATACCTGGAGCATTAAAATAGGTTTTATTTTTTATCGAATGATACAAACCCACTTTTCCAAAGATCTCTTCCTTCTTTTCGGCATTGAACATCAAATCAATTGCAAGGATTCGATAAGCGGAAACGTATAAGAAGTTTTCTCCTCCTAGGCTCGAGAAAAATAATTTGAAATTTTGTATGTATTATGTATAGAATTCAAGTGTGAAATAGATCCATAAAATGATCAAATCAATTAAACTATGATTTGAATCTTTCTAAAAAAAAAAAATCATCTGTACTTTCTTAACTCAAGTTGGATAACTTTTAAATAGGTAAAAGGAAATCCTTTAAGCATTTCATTGATTGAGTGATCTCTAATCGCCTTTCTTTTTGTTTCTTTTAGAATCTATTTTGATTCTTCATTCTGATCAAATTGTTGAGACAATTGAAAACGATATTTCACTGGTCCAGGATCCTTTATCTTTCCCTTGAATGGTTGGGTTTAGACATTACTTCGGTGGTCTTTAATCCTTTCAAACTGGATGCAACATATCACTTTTTGGGATTTCTTTCTATCAAACAAAGAATCAGATTAATGGTTGAGTCTTGCATCATATACTTTCTTTTTGAACTTTTGAATCAAAATAATTTGGTGAATTATAAAAAACTTTATTCTTGGATTTGAAACTTGCTCGAATTGGATCCTTTCTATTTCGATTTACACTATACCCCAACAAAAAGTGAGATTTCGAGAAATATAACAAAACAAATGATATCGAGTTACGAGCACTCTCATTCCTTTCCTCTTCCTATATATATTATAGCTATATTATACTATATAATATTCTAAATATTAAACATATATATAGAATATTATTTAATAATAATAAAATTCCAATTATATGCTATATCTATATTATATATATAAATATTAATATTTAATATTATTTATTAGGGTATAATAAGGTGGATGTAAGAATCCATAGTTGATCATGTCCTTCATCCTTCAAGTCGCGAGTTGCTTTTTACCATATCATTTCAAACGAAGTTTTACTATAACATTCCTTGCGTTTTGAACTAGTCTGTAATTCATTTTTTTAGGGAATCCTGAATAGTCATCGGTTCAAACAATACATAGAAATCCCAAATTTTAATTTATTAATTTCTATTGGATAATTTTCGAATATTCCAAGAAATAAGACAAAAAAATGAAATAAGTTATTTTAAAGTCTTCAAGTGAGTACCTAGGACGCATTTGTCTATCTCCCATTTATTCAAGTTCCACGGACTCCTACAAAATCATTAAAAAGATTCAATTTATAAATTTTCCATCTAGATATCATTATTTGAATAAGGTTTTGTTTTAAAAATATTTTTATCATCATAATATAAAAAAAACCTATTCAGATTCGGATTAACTCATTAATGATTTTAAATAAATAGGAAATTTGTTAAAAAAATATCCAATTTTTTTAATGCAGTAGTCGATAAAAAAGACTGATGTGGGGAAAATTGGAAATTGTTTTGTTATTCTTTCAGAATGAGTGCTAAAATCAGTATCGAAATACTCGAAGATCATCTTATTTATCAGATAGACTAAAGAATTCTCATTGGAATTCATTTTTGATATTCTATCTTATATGGTGCAGTGCAATTCAAGTTACCGAAGTAAAATTAAGGGATGGGCCATTTTTTTTTATTTGATAGATTATATAGAATGATAGATTATAGAGAATATCTGGGACGGAAGGATTCGAACCTCCGAATAGCGGGACCAAAACCCGTTGCCTTACCACTTGGCTACGCCCCATTTATATTTCTATTCAACACTAATAAAAAATAATATTAATAATGGTTCTTCGTCAATTCACATACAAATATCTAGGAAATATATTACCGTCTTGTTCGGATTTTCATATGTGTAGATATATAATTCAACTGAATTGATTGCTCATAATAGATAATTCAACTAAGATATTGTATAAAAATATGATTTCCTCTATTCTTTTTTGATTTGAGAATTGAAGGATTTTTGATTGGGTGAGTTTAATAAGACAATAAATTTAATAAAAATAAAGAAGGGTTCTTCGTCTACCTTATTTTTTTTTGATTCATTTTTATATCAATAACATATTAATAACTTAGTCATCAATCAAAATACAATTATCTTCAAGAACAAAATGTTTGTTATGCTTAATAGTTTTAGTTTAATTTGTATCTGTCTTAATTCTGCCCTTTATTCAAGCAATTTTTTCTTCACAAAATTGCCTGAAGCCTACGCTTTTTTGAATCCAATCGTAGATGTTATGCCAGTAATCCCTTTACTCTTTTTTCTATTAGCCTTTGTTTGGCAAGCTGCTGTAAGTTTTCGATGAGATTTTAATACTGTCCTAAAATAATTCATGATTTATTCGAGAAAAAAATTATAGTAATTGAGAAGATCAGATAAGTCTTATACTCTAAGCTCTTAATTCAAACATTAAAGTTATTGTATAAACGCGAGAATTTTTGATCACCCCCATTTTTATCATTCTTAACTTTTTTTTCATTCCAGATTCTATTAGCGCCCTAATTGTAGTTATGAAAAAAAATTATAAGAAAGACTCGACCAAATGAATTTAGAAAAATTCATTTCTATTTCTAGAAATCACTTCATTTCTTGGTGTTAAAATAGAAAATGTGGTATAAAAATATAGAATATATTTGTTTTCCAAACCAAAAAAGATCTTGGAGATTTTCTAATGCTTACTCTTAAACTCTTTGTTTACACAGTAGTTATATTCTTTGTTTCTCTCTTCATCTTTGGGTTTTTATCTAATGATCCTGGGCGTAATCCTGGACGTGAAGAATAGAATAAAAATTCTAAGGGTTTTGTTGATTTTAAAATGTTCTTAGTATGTTATTTCTTTTTACCCAGTCTTTATCTATTCTACATCTCGATTTGAATCTGAATCTATATTTTCGTTTTAAATTAATATTTTAAAGAGAATTTTTCATAGAAATATTAATATAAATAAAGAAATTTGAAAGAAAAGATAAAAAAAATTCAAGTCATCACTGGAACCGGAAAGAGAGGGATTCGAACCCTCGGTACGAATAACTCGTACAACGGATTAGCAATCCGACGCTTTAGTCCACTCAGCCATCTCTCCCGATTGAAAAAGGATAATTATAAGAATAATTATTATGTTACATTACATAGCAAGTAGTTACATTATACAACTAGTAAGGCTTGAAAAAAAAAGCTTTGCCTCTCTCTTTATTACTTTAGATAATCATAATTTCATAATTACTTTTTTTTATTTAATTATATAAATTCGAATTCTCTATTTATTCTTATTCTATATTTATTAAATATATATTTATAATTCTATATAATTCTATATAATTCGAAATTGTCTATTTTTCTATTCTAAAAATATAGAATATATTTAATTTATATTAATTTGAATTTATTTAATTATATATTTTTACAATTTCTAGTATTATTTTCTATTTTTTATTAATTTTGAAATTCTTATTTATATAATTTCAAAATTAATAAAAATTTCAAATTGAAATATAGCAATTGAAATAGAAATAAATAGTTAACTTAATAAATAATTAAAATAACTAATTAAATAAAAAATATTCAAAATATCAAATTAATTAAAGGAAAATAATAAAATATATTCAAAATGTTCTATTGTCTTACTCGACAAAAAGTTCAGTATATACGATAATTGTATCGTAGCGGGTATAGTTTAGTGGTAAAAGTGTGATTCGTTCTAGTAATTGAAACTAATAGTTAAGGGATACCTTGGCTGATATTCGGATTAAAAACTTTATTTCTTAAAA